TTAAATTGTAATTTTCTTCTTGGAAGAAAAAGAGTTTCTTGAGATTTTGCATCTCGAATCGTATTCTCACGAAAGGGGTGTTCAAACCACTTAATCCTTGGAATCCTTGTTACGGAGTCGATAAATTATACGTCCTTTGGTTGAATCATACCGACTTACCTCAACCTTGACTCTATCTCCCGGTAGTATCCGTATAAAACTACGTCGGATCTTTCCTGAAACATAACCTAGAATCAGATCTTCATTATCTAAACGAACCCGGAACATGCCATTGGGAAGCGATTCGGTAATTAAACCCTCATGAATCCATTTTTGTTCTTTCATTCCAGGTAAAGTCCCCTTGAAGTATCAACTAATGAAGGAGGAACAATATTAGACAACTCGTCCCTTTTCTTTTTTATTTTACAATTTAAAATTGTAAGTTTTGTGTCCAATTTGTAGATTACCATATATAACACAAAATTTCTCCGCCGATGCCTTCTAGCCGAGCCTCTCGGTCTGTCATTATACCCCGAGAAGTAGAAATAATTACAATTCCCATACCGCCTAAAATTCGAGGAATTCGTCGATAATTAGAATAGATTCGTAGACCAGGTCGACTGATCCGTTTTAAATTTAAAAGATTTCTACAGGGCCTTTTCCTATTCCTTCTATGTCGCAGCGTTAAAACCAAAAAATCTTTGTTGTTTTCTCGATGTTTTCTCACGTTTTCGATAAAACCCTCTCTTAAAAGTATTTTGACAATATTTTCGGTAATATTAGTAGCTGTTATTCGAACCACTCTTTTTTTATCCATATCAGCATTTCGTATAGAGGTTATTACCTCAGCAATAGTGTCCCTACCCATGATGAACTAAAATTGTTGGTGACTCAAAATTTGATATAATCAACATGCTTATTTCTTTTTTTTTGTTTGTTTATGAATTTGAGTAATTAAAGGTATATGCGTGAAATACAATCTATTTCTCAATCCATTTCTTTCAACTGTTCCACTATAAAATATCACGATCCCCTTTTATAATACTTCGGGAGCTAATGAAACTATTTTAGTAAAATGAAATTGTCTTAATTCCCGGGCGATCGCGCCAAAAATTCGAGTTCCTTTTGGATTTCCTTCTTGATCAATAACAACTGCAGCATTGTCATCATATCGGATTATCATACCGTTATCACGTTTGAGTTCTTTACAGGTACGCACAATTACAGCTCTGACCACTTCTGATTTTTCTAGGGGCATATTTGGTACTGCTTCTTTGATCACAGCAACAATAACGTCACCAATATGAGCATATCGACGATTGCTAGCTCCTATGATTCGAATACACATCAGTTCTCGAGCCCCGCTGTTATCTGCTACATTTAAATGGGTCTGAGGTTGAATCATATCATTTTGTAATTTGTTCTTTTAATGCAAAGGACAAAAAAAAGAAATATTATTTGTCTAAAAAGAAAAAAAAAGAAATAAGCAATTTTTTTTCACACCCAAGACTCATTTCTATTAGTTCTACCCTTTTATCCCGAAATAATGAATTGAGTCCGTATAGGCATTTTGGATGCTGCTATTGAAATAGCCCTTCTAGCTATATTTTCTGTGACTCCGCCCATTTCATAAAGTATTCGACCTGGTTTAACAACAGCTACCCAATATTCCGGGGATCCTTTCCCCGAACCCATACGTGTTTCTGCGGGCCTTAGTGTAACTGGTTTGTCTGGAAATATACGTACCCATAGTTTTCCACCACGACGCGCATTTCGTGTCATTGCTCGTCGACCGGCTTCTATTTGTCTAGATGTGATCCAAGCGGGTTCGAGTGCCTGAAGAGCATATTTACCGAAACAAATACGATTCCCTCGATACGATATTCCCTTCATTCTTCCTCTATGTTGTTTACGGAATCTGGTTCTTTTAGGGTTATAGTTGATGGTTGGTTATGAATTCCATCTCTACTGCAGAACCGGACGTGAGAGTTTCTTCTCATCCGGCTCCTCGCGAATAAAAAAATTGAAAAATAAAAAGATTTCGAATCTTAATTAATTAACTAATTAAGATATACATGTATTTAAATTGAATCGTGGAATTTTTTTAGATTTCATCTAATCTAATCTATTAGTAATCTATAGATCTTGTTTAAATAGACAATTAAAGATTTTAGTTTATATTTTCGAAATCATATTGTTATTTTGAAATATAAATAGAACAAATTTTTGTGTTTTTATCGTCCAAATTTATCAATTCAAAAAAAAAAAAAGAAAGTTTTCGCGGGCGAATATTTACTCTTCTATTTCAATTTTCGGCTTGTCTCCTGACTTCTTACAATAGATGAATTGATCTCCGGTTCATTCCGCCATCCCGACCAGTGAATCATTAAGATTCCTTTTTGACTAAAATCTTTTGCATTCACAGCTTCCATCGTTCCCATCGCTTCTTACTTAATGCTTAGGTCCAAATTTTACAACGGAGCTCATAATGAAATTTGTTCTTGAGTCAATCTTCTTAGTC